TTTCTTCTTTTTGGTTTCATATAACATATAATGTTTCATATAACATATAATTATATTAAAAATAGTAAAGGACTTCTATTCTATTTCTATTATATTTTCTATTATATTAAAGTATGAAATAAATATGAGACCCTGTAAAAAAACGACTATTTTTCGAGAATTTCTGGCTTAAAGTGGCATATTTGTTTCTTTTAAGATTAAAAAAAGTATGATCTATTTTGTACATTTCAACTTGAATTAGGGATTCCGCGTACAAATAGAAGCGTCCAATCATTAAGTACATATACACATCGGGTTATATATGTATTACCATTATGTATTAGAAATAATAAAGAAGGAGGAGAATTTAAAATGCGAGATCTAAAAACATATCTCTCCGTGGCACCGGTAGTAAGTACTCTATGGTTCGGATCTTTAGCAGGTTTATTGATAGAGATCAATCGTTTTTTTCCGGATGCGTTGATATTCCCCTTTTTTTAATTCTCGTTATTGATACGGTAGGGGGGGAAGAGGGTTAGAGATAGAATAAAATATCTGTAACTAATCCCTTCCCTTCTTTTGTTTTTTCGAATATACGTTAGAAAAAAAAAGGGGGGATTTCCCCTCGGTGAAACTAGTAACTCGGTCCAGGCTCAAATTAAAATAAAATTAATAAAAAATAGAGTGAAATGTGGTGGTTAGGGCAACAATATCATACAAGATACTTAAATAAAAATGAAATGCTGTTCGGCAATTTTAAATGCTAAATCTAGTAATATAGCTAGAAATAATTATATTACTTATTTATTAATTATATTACTTATTTATTAAAATATTGTTATTATTTATATTGATTTATTGCAACGAAATCTTTCTTTCATAATTAGCATAATTAGATTTCGAGTTATGTTTTTTTTGTTCCTTTCTTCTTCCTCATTTCGGATCGGAAAATTAAAGAATTGAATGAATCAAAAACCAAAGGAGGCTTATGGCCAAGGGTAAAGATGTCCGAGTAACGGTAATTTTGGAATGTACTAGTTGTATTCGAAATCGTATTAATAAGGATAAGGAATCAACGGGCATTTCCAGATATATTACTCAAAAGAATCGACATAATACGCCTAGTCGATTGGAATTGAAAAAATTCTGTCCCTATTGTTACAAACATACGATTCACGGGGAGATAAAGAAATAGATCGAACCAGGCCGCTCGTGTGTCAGTCTTCCGTTCCAAGGAAGATCAAAAATGACATAGACATATTAGATATATCTAATATATAACAATATATAAGATATATTAATTTAAATTAAATATAAATAAACCAAATCCTATTTCGATCAGATCAACCGTGATGGAGAATTAAGAAATAGGATTAGGGTCTTTTCTTTAGGATAAGGAATAAACAAACCATGGATAAATCCAAGCGAATCTTTCTGAAATCCAAGCGATCTTTTCGTAGGCGTTTGCCTCCGATCCAATCGGGGGATCGAATTGATTATAGAAACATGAGTTTAATTAGTCGATTTATTAGCGAACAAGGAAAAATATTATCTAGGCGGGTGAATCGATTGACCTTAAAACAACAACGATTAATTACTATTGCTATAAAACAAGCTCGTATTTTATCTCCGTTACCTTTTCTTAATAACGAGAAACAATTTGAAAGAAGCGAGTCAACCGCTAGAACTCCGGGTCTTAGAACCAGAAAAAGGTAGGCTGACTCTTGAATTGAATCAAAAAAATTCCAATCCAAATTCAAATGCGTATTGACGCTTTTTTTCTAAAAATAGGAATCCGGATTTGATTGTCGTTGAAAAAAAAAAAATAGGGGAAGGATAAGAAATATTTTTTATTAAACGTGTTTCTTCATTTTCATTTTGACGGCGTTTTCATATTTTATCATACTAATTTCTACTCTACCTTCCCAGAGTTCATTTTCCAGGGAACTCCATTTCAACCATTCCAACGGATTCCTTTCACTCTCTTTATTTTATGATCTCATTGGAAATCATATAAAGACAACTCTTATTTAATATAGCTATTTGTGCAAGTATTTTACGATTAAGAAGCAACTTTTTCTTGTACAGGTTGTGTATTAATTTACTATAACTGAAGTATACTTTATTGTCTCGAATTACTGCATTTATACGAGTGATCCACAAGCGACGAAAATTTCTCTTTTGTTTACCCCTATCCCGATGAGCCGAAACCAAAGCTCTTATTTTCTGTTGAGTAATAGTCCGAGTAAGTCTTGAATGAGCCCCTCGAAAGGTTGATGCAAATAAACGGATTTTTGTTCTACGTCTTCGAGCTATATATCCTCGTTTAATTCTGGTCATTGAATAAATGAAACTTTGATGAATAACTAATTGATTTCCTTTCTTTCAGTTATTCCCTTACCGTGTCCTAGTCTATTAATAACAAAACGGATTCTTCCAATGTATAAAATAAAAATTCCAATGGCTTTTGCTACTCTAACCTTCCCGACCACAATTTTTTTTAGGCATTTCGCCTAGAAATAAAATAGAAATCAAAATTGTATTGATACTAAGTATCAAAAACGCATAGTAAATAAAAAGGAATAAATAAAAATAGATTCTAGTGGGTTCCATCGTTTCTATGGTTACTTCTTAAACGGCGAGGTCCTCTCTATACACCGGAGCCCTTCCTTCATTTAATCAATGTTATTGTTAACTTGTACAGTTCACATTCTTTGGCTCTACCCAAAATTATCTAGTACTAGGTCTTTCACAACGAGATCTATTTATACAGTAACGGTATTTAATTATGAAGATTTGCTGAGTAGCTGACCCTGTTAGTCCGTTCTTGTAAGAATAAGGCCTAAAATTTTGACCTTTTCAAATATGATTTCCCCTGCTTAATGAATACCATTTGCTATCAATGGGGAATCCTGTCTTATCTTAAATTTTAAATTGAGGTGATTGGATTTGCACCAACGGTAACCATACATTTGATACCCCAATCGAAGGATAGATCTTTTTTTTATTGAATATTCAATGGAGTTTGTTCATTCTACCCTACTCACTGGTACGGATCGGTGATACTGGATCAATTGTTTTCTTTCCTTTATCCTAGTCCACGGTCTGAACGAGTCGCACATACACCCTAGTACATGTTCCTCGTCGCTGAGGACATCCTCCAAGAGCGGGGGATTTCGTGACATTTCTCATTGGCTGTCTTGTGTTTCTAATAAGTTGTTTAATAGTTGGCATGTTGAATCATATATATAATATAATGGGCTGGTTTAGATCAATCTTAACCGGATGCTTAGGAATTCTTTATTCTTTTTTTTTTTTTCGCTATTTTTCATTTCTATATTAAGAAATTTAGAAATAGAATAGTAAATCCGGTAAGAAGATAAAATACCAAATCATGAATTCGTGTGAAATCCTTGTTCTTTTTCTTTTTTATTCAGTCGCTACAAGATCAACAATTCCATGAGCTTGGGCTTCTGTTGCTGACATAAAAACATCTCTTTCCATATCTTCGGATACAACCCATAAGGGTTTGCCCGTCCTTTGTGCATAAACCCTTGTGATGGTTTCGCGCAGCTTCAGCAGCTCTTCCGCTTCCAGGACAAATTCTCCCGTCTGTGCCTCATAAAAAGAACTAGCAGGTTGATGGATCATTACCCTGATGATATAATATATGATATAACATAAAAAATGTTTCTTCTATCTCGCATGATGAAAATGAAAGGTGAGTAGATAAGGACTAATCAAAAAAGATATAATTGAACAACCGTACAGGCATCTTTTGCGCATTGCATACGGCTCTATAATGGAATTTACTTTTTTTTATCTTACTTTAGAATAAATAGAAAATAAATGATAGGGTCTATCAGACTCAGGTTGGTAAATGATCCAATAACCACCCTTCCTTTTGTAGTAGTTCAAAAATACTATAAAAATACTATGATGGTTCCGTTGCTTTATATATTTATTTCGTCTGTTATTTAGCAATCCCAAAGTTTCTTTTTTTTCAAACACAAAAACAAGATTTATTTTTATATTCTTTCATAACCTAAATATTGTTAGCCCCCTGGTGTGAAAACAAAAAAGTTTGTGACGCTGAAATAGGCCTCCCGACAGATTGACTAAAATCGAAAATGCCCTTTTATCTCATACTACTCTTTCGATACGTAATCTAGGGGTTTAAATAAAAAAAATTTCATATCGAATTCGAAGTGCCATGCTATTATTACTTAATATTCATATAGAGCGAAGGCATAGTTTTCTTTTTTCTCTCAAATCAAATAAAAAACTCATTGGCGCCGAGCGTGAGGGAATGCTAGACGTTTGGTAATTTCCCCCCCGACAAGAATAAAAGATCCCATCGAAGCGGCTAATCCCATGCATATTGTCTGTATATCTGGTCGCACAAATTGCATAGTATCATAAATAGCTACTCCGGGTATTACCCACCCACCAGGAGAGTTTATAAACAAATACAGATCTTTGGTATCATCCTCTATGCTGAGATATACCATAAGACCAATAAGTTGATTCGAGATCTCGCTATCAACCCCTTGGCCTAAAAAAAGTAATCTTTCTCGATAAAGTCGGTTGATTGGGATAAAGTGGTATCCCTTAGAAACCGTACATGCACCTTTTGATGCATACGGTTCAACAAAAATCATGAAAAAAAGGAATCAATGTGTAGATTCTAGCTTTTTTTTCATAACAGGTTTTTAACTTATAAAAAAAAAAAATTATAAAATAAAATGGACTTTTTTTTTTTTCATTTTTCAAGAAAGGTGCGTTTTGGCCTATTTTGTTTATCTAAAAAAATTGCTAAGCTTATCTGACGAACTTCTCATTGATGTATTGTTTCATCGAGATACAATTTAAATCGCGATGTAATTTTCTTGTTCCTGACTGGGCTTCTTCAATTTTTTTAGGTTTATGCTCTACTCCGAGTAAAGATCCGCCCGATTTGGATTTGTACATATAGGACAAATGCCCCAATACCACGTCCTTTTGCTACGATTTCCCTTTTTTTTTTTTTTTCTAAACGGAGCCTGGATACTTTATTTAATTGGTCTAACCAAGCCAACCATAAATTATTATAATTGATAATATTAATTCGTATACCCTCCCTAAAAAATGTGTACTTCACGCTCCAAATTTTTGATAAATTGAATCAATCTTTCTCGGGCGAAAGAGGGGATATCTCGATCGGGTAAGAGAACGGGGAAATCCCGTATGCCCAATATATCTGACAAGTCGCACTATACGTCAATCCACAATGCATCTTCCTCTCCAGGACTTCGAAAGGGTACTCTTGGAACACCAATAGGCATTAAATAAAAGAAAAATTAAGTACTATATCTCACTTTGATGTGAAAGCGTAACAGTGGGTTTAGTGACCTAATACTATTGATTTTAGTATCCTATTTTATCCATAGATTGACTAAGTTCATAAAAAAAGAAGACAAAATGAATAAAGGGGAATTCTTACAAATGAGTCCTTTGAATGATGAACAAATATATATACATTCACGCATATAAAATGGTATCAACCCCTTACCATTGCGTATTGTTACTTATCGGGTATAGAATAGATCTGCTTCTTTTTGTTCCTACGAACAAAAAAGTTTCATTCTTACTAAAAGTAATTATTACGAAAAGCATCAAACAAATACTAATCCTTTCCCCGAGAGAATCCCCTAAAAAGGGGGTCCGTAGCATAGCTTTTTCCAATGCAATAAAGTTACATTGTATCTATTTTTCGTTGATAAAGGGGTATTTCCATGGGTTTGCCTTGGTATCGTGTTCATACCGTCGTATTGAATGATCCGGGTCGTTTGATTGCTGTCCATATAATGCATACGGCTCTGGTTGCTGGTTGGGCCGGTTCGATGGCTCTATACGAATTAGCCGTTTTTGATCCCTCTGATCCTGTTCTTGATCCAATGTGGAGACAGGGTATGTTCGTTATACCCTTCATGACTCGTTTAGGAATAACGAATTCGTGGGGCGGTTGGAGTATCACAGGGGGGACTGTAACGAATCCGGGTATTTGGAGTTACGAAGGTGTGGCTGGGGCACATATTGTGTTTTCTGGCTTGTGTTTTTTGGCAGCTATCTGGCATTGGGTGTATTGGGATCTAGAAATATTTACTGATGAACGTACAGGAAAACCCTCTTTGGATTTGCCTAAGATTTTTGGAATTCATTTATTTCTCTCAGGGGTGGCTTGCTTTGGTTTTGGTGCATTTCATGTAACAGGATTGTATGGTCCTGGAATATGGGTGTCCGATCCTTATGGACTAACCGGAAGGGTACAGGCCGTAAATCCAGCGTGGGGTGTGGAGGGTTTTGATCCTTTTGTTCCGGGAGGAATAGCTTCTCATCATATTGCAGCAGGGACCTTAGGCATATTGGCAGGTCTATTTCATCTTAGTGTTCGTCCACCCCAACGCCTATACAAAGGATTACGTATGGGAAATATTGAAACCGTCCTTTCCAGTAGTATTGCTGCTGTCTTTTTTGCAGCTTTTGTAGTTGCTGGAACTATGTGGTATGGTTCAGCAACTACCCCGATTGAGTTGTTTGGTCCGACGCGCTATCAATGGGATCAAGGATACTTCCAACAAGAAATATATCGAAGAATTGGTGCTGGCTTAGCCGAAAATCAAAGTTTATCCGAAGCTTGGTCTAAAATTCCTGAAAAACTAGCTTTTTATGATTACATCGGCAATAACCCGGCAAAAGGGGGATTATTCAGAGCGGGCTCAATGGACAACGGGGATGGAATAGCTGTTGGGTGGTTAGGACATCCTATCTTTCGAGATAAAGGGGGGCATGAACTTTTTGTACGTCGTATGCCAACGTTTTTTGAAACATTTCCAGTTGTTTTGGTCGACGGGGACGGAATTGTTAGAGCCGATGTTCCTTTTAGAAGGGCAGAATCAAAATATAGTGTCGAACAGGTAGGTGTAACTGTTGAGTTCTATGGCGGCGAACTGAACGGGGTCAGTTATAGTGACCCTGCTACTGTGAAAAAATATGCTAGACGTGCTCAATTGGGTGAAATTTTTGAATTAGACCGTGCTACTTTGAAATCCGACGGTGTTTTTCGTAGCAGTCCAAGGGGTTGGTTTACTTTTGGGCATGCTTCGTTTGCTTTGCTCTTCTTCTTCGGACACATTTGGCATGGTGCTAGAACCCTGTTTAGAGATGTTTTTGCTGGTATTGATCCAGATTTAGATGCTCAAGTGGAATTTGGGGCATTCCAAAAACTTGGAGATCCAACTACAAGAAGACAGGTAGTTTGATACATATTGTTTTGTTCTTTTTCGTTTTTATTTTATTTGACTGACTATAGGGTTGGGGTACCGGATAAATCTTGATTTGAGATTTGACTCGCTGCCTTTTCTTTGACTTTTGTTCTTTCTTTATCCGGGAGAAGGTCCAAAATAAACAGCTATGGAAGCTATAATTGTAAACCACGATCGAATCTATGGAAGCATTGGTTTATACATTCCTTTTAGTCTCAACTCTAGGAATAATTTTTTTCGCTATCTTTTTTCGCGAACCGCCTAAAGTTCCAACTAAAAAGTAAAAAGGCGAAATGATTTGTCATTATCTCAATTGAAAGTAATGATCCTCCCACTATTGGGAGGATCATTACTTCGACTAGTCCCCGTGTTCCTCGAATGGATCTCTTAGTTGTTGAGAGGGTTGCCCAAACGCAGTATATAAGGCGTACCCGGTAAAACTTACAAGTAACCCAGATAAAAAGATGGCAACTAGGGTTGCTGTTTCCATTATTATATAGTTTTAAGACATTATGTAGTTTTAAGACCACAATGGATCTATGATAAGATCATTTATTTACAACGGAATGGTATACAAAGTCAACAGATCTTAATGAATAAAAAATATTATGGCTACACAAACCGTTGAGGGTAGTTCTAGATCTGGCCGCCCAAAACGAACTAATGCCGGGAGTTTATTGAAACCATTGAATTCGGAATATGGTAAAGTAGCTCCTGGTTGGGGAACTACTCCTTTGATGGGTCTCGCAATGGCTCTATTTGCAGTATTTTTATCTATTATTTTGGAGATTTATAATTCTTCCATTTTACTGGATGGAATTTCAATGAATTAGATTTATAAGAACCATATAACTATCTTTTTCAATACAAAGTGAAGCGTTTAGTTTTCTGATTTTTATCCCAGTCTATTTTGGTAGTTCGACCGTGGAATTTCTTTTTTTTTTCTGTATTTCCGGAATATGAGTGTGTGACTTGTTATAATTGATCCTATGGCTAGTACAGAGAATAGATCTGTCATCTTGATAGAGATGCTTTTACTTCGTCGGATATTCATTTTAGTATCTGGAGCACGGAATATATGAAATAGATTACAAAGTATTAGAACTATGATTCATACTTAATAGTCAGACCTCGTGACCGGACTTCAAAAAATTTTTTAAAGAGTTAGAAGTTATAAATAGAAAGATTTTTTTTTTCAAACTTCCGTTTAGGCTTGTTTTGATCAAAGGACAAAGATTTCTTTTGATTTTTCATCATTAGATCTAGTCATTGAATAAGTGATGATCCAACGGTTCTTACTCGGGGAATTTTGGGACTTAGTTTGATAAGGTTTTATTGAATCATCGTGGTTCTAGTATGAATCTGAGGTTTTAATCGATTTATAGGGTCTTAACAAGAGAATTCCTATCAATAAAATCAATAAAAAAACAGCAGTAAAGCCCATAAATAGCAACAAAGAAAATAGGTAAATAGAAGATTCAAGAGGCCTAGAATGATCAATATAGAGACGAATGAGCCGACTTGATTTTTTGGCATTATAACCACAAAGAATAGTTTTCGGGTTTTTTATTCTTTGCATATCTTAAGAAAAAACGGAATCATAGAATTAATAAATTTAAAACTTTCTATTCCACACATCCGTTAGAACTATAGTATTGGGGTGTTTATGTTTGAGCCGTACGAGATGAAATTTTCATATACGGTTCTCGGGGGGGGGTCTCCTTGATTTACCTATCTCAATAAAATCTATGATTGGTTCGAAGAACGTCTTGAGATTCAGGCAATTGCAGATGATATAACTAGTAAATATGTTCCTCCTCACGTCAACATATTTTATTGTCTAGGAGGAATTACGCTTACTTGTTTTTTAGTACAAGTAGCTACGGGGTTTGCTATGACTTTTTATTATCGTCCGACCGTTACAGAGGCTTTTGCTTCTGTTCAATATATAATGACTGAAGCGAACTTTGGTTGGTTAATCCGATCAGTTCATCGATGGTCGGCAAGTATGATGGTCCTAATGATGATTCTGCACGTATTTCGTGTGTATCTCACTGGTGGTTTTAAAAAACCTCGTGAATTGACTTGGGTTACTGGTGTGGTTTTGGGTGTATTGACCGCATCTTTTGGTGTAACTGGTTATTCCTTACCTTGGGACCAAATTGGTTATTGGGCAGTAAAAATTGTAACGGGCGTGCCCGATGCTATTCCTGTAATAGGATCGCCTCTGGTAGAGTTATTGCGCGGAAGTGCTAGTGTGGGACAATCCACTTTGACCCGTTTTTATAGTTTACACACTTTTGTATTACCTCTTCTTACTGCCGTATTTATGTTAATGCACTTCCCAATGATACGTAAACAAGGTATTTCAGGCCCTTTATAAGGAAAACTCTATACCATTAATATTTTGAATCAATCATTTATCACTTGGGGTAGGAACAATAGTATTTCATTGCTACAAATATGGATTATTGAAAAAAAAAAATAAGACATGTATTTGGATATTTCTCTTCAACTCTACAAAATATATATTTTTGACACTTATAGTTGAAGCGAATTCTCCGAAGAGAAAATGGATTATGGGAGTGTGTGACTTGAACTATTGATCGGGCCATGCAGATATATGCTTTTATCTGCCACATTTGAAGTTACAATAAAAATGTGTCTTTGTTCCAACCATCGCGTAAGCCCCATACAGAGGATAGGCTGGTTCGTTT